TTTTATTTTTTTTTATTTATATAAATATTTATATGGAATGGTTTAGTAAAAAAATAAAAATATTATATAAATTATTAATAGTAAAAAAAAAATTAAGGTTTTTAAATTTTTTTAGTAATATATATATATATATATTAAAAATTTAATATATTAATATATTTAATAATATAATAAAAATATTTAATTTATTAATATATAAATTAATATATTATAATTTTTTAGTTTTTAAAATTTTATATAGCAATTTAGGTATTTAATATTTATTATGAAAAAAAAAAAAAAAAAAATTATTTAAGGGTTTAATAAGGGCCTAATAAAAAATTTTATAAAAGGGGATTTTTTTAAAAATTAAAAAATTTAAAAAACCACCCGAAAATTTCCCAGAATAAATAAAATTTTACTAAACCTATCAACACCAAAAAACATTTATATTTTTTTCCACTATTTATATAATTTTTAAAAAAAAAATATTTTTTAAAATTTAAAAAAACACCCTCAGAGAAAATTCTCAAAAAAAAAAATCTTTTAAAGATAAAAAAGTTAATAAATTTCATTTAAATAAATTTTATTAGTAAATAATAAATATTAATAGATTAAATTAAATATTAAATTATTAGGTGAAATTTTAATTTAATTAAAATTTTAATAAATAATATGATTTATTAAATTTTATAAAAAACTAGAATTAGATACTCTATTATTAAAAATTAAATAAAAAATACTAAAATAGTATATAATTATTTATAGAAACTTAAATAATTTGGCGGTATTTTAGTTCATTTAGAGGAATCTGTTTAATAATTGATAATCCACGAATAAATTTACTTAATTTATATATTTTGTATATCGTTGTTAAAAAAATATTTTTTAATAAAAATAATATTTAAAAATTTTAAAATTAAATTAATTCAGATCAAGATGCAGATTATAATTAAGAATATAATGGATTACAATAAGAAATGATTAAATGAATAATATATTTTAATATATATTTGAAGGTGGATTTAAATGTAATTTTATTTAATTTGATAAAATGATTAAAAATTGAAATATGTACATATTGCCCGTCGCTTTCATTTATAAATTGGAATAAGTCGTAACAAAGTAGAAGTACTGGAAAGTGTTTCTAGAAAGAACAAATTAGAGCTTGAATAAGTATTTCATTTACATTGAAAAGATATTAAATTTAATTAATTTGAGGGGAAAAATTAATAAAAAAAAAATAATAAAAAAATTTTTAAGGTATATTTTAATGGGGGTTAGAGTATATATATAGGAAAAATTTTAAAATTTATAGTGAAATAGTATTGTAAGAGAATTTTGAAATAAGTATAAAAATTATAAAAAAGTAAATTTAATTTATTGTATCTTGTGTATCAGAGTTTATTAATAAAATTTTCTAAATATAAATTTCTCGAATTTAAAAGAGTTAATTAATTATAAAAGTTAATGTAGAATAATTATTTTTAATAATTAATTAGAAATGAAATGTTAATCGTTTTTAAAAATATCTAGTTTTTTTAGAAAAAAATTTAATTTTAAATATTATATTTTAAAATTTTATTAATAAAAATTTTAATAATTAATATTAAATATTTTAAGGGATAAGCTTTAAAATAAATTTTTATAATTAATAATAATAAAAAAAATTAAAATTTTAAAATTTAAATTGTTAAATAAATTATAATTTTTTACAAATAATTTAATTTTAATTAAAATTTAATATAAAATTTAAATTTTTATAAAAAAATATATTTTAATAAGATAAAATTAAATATAATGATAAAATTAGTATATAAAAATTATAAAAATAATGATTTATTAAAAATTAATTAAAGGAATTCGGCAAAATTATATATTCACTTGTTTATCAAAAACATGTCTTTTTGGAAATAATTTAAAGTTTAATCTGCCCCCTGATAAATATTTTAAAGGGCTGCAGTATTTTGGCTGTACAAAGGTAGCATCATCCTTTGTCTTTTAATTGGGGACCTGTATGAAAGATTGGATGAAATATAAACTGTCTGTAATTAATTTTTAAAATCTAATTTTTTAGTAAAAAAGCTTAAATAATTTTAAAAGACGGGAAGACCCTAAAGAGTTTTATAATTTATTTGGTTCTTTTTAATATGTAAATTTTAAAATTAAAATTAAATAAATTATTTTGTTGGGGTGACAGAAAAATTAAATTAACTTTTTTAAATAATTAACATTAATTTATGAATAAATGATCCATTAATATTGATTAAAAGAAAAAATTACCTTAGGGATAACAGCGTAATTTTTTTTTTTAGTTCAAATAGGAAAAAAAGTTTGCGACCTCGATGTTGGATTAAAATAAAATTTAAATGCAAAAGTTTAAAATTTTGATCTGTTCGATCATTAAAATCTTACATGATCTGAGTTCAAACCGGTGTGAGCCAGGTTGGTTTCTATCTTTAAATAAAAATAATATTTTAGTACGAAAGGATCAAATATTAAAAATAATTTTATAAAAATGAATATTATTAATAATATTTATAAAACTATTTTGGCAGAAAAATGTAATGATTTTAGAAGTCATAAATATATAATTTATTATATATATAGTAAATGATATTAAATGATATTTATATATATATTATTGGAGTGTTAATTATGGTTATTGGGGTAATAGTGGGGGTTGCTTTTTTAACTTTATTAGAGCGTCAAGCTTTAGGTTATATTCAAATTCGAAAAGGTCCTAATAAAGTTGGATATATAGGAATTTTACAACCATTTGCTGATGTTATTAAATTATTTGTCAAAGAACAAACTTTCCCTAATTATTCAAATTATATAGCTTATTATTTTTCTCCAGTCGTAAGATTAGTCGTTACTTTAATAACTTGATTATTAATTCCTTATTATTTTAATATAATTAGATTTAATTTAGGAGTTTTATTTTTTTTATGTTGTACAAGAATTGGGGTATTTACAGTAATAATTGCAGGATGGTCTTCAAATTCAAATTATGCTTTATTAGGGGGATTACGAGCTGTAGCTCAAACGATTTCATATGAAGTTAGATTATCTTTAATTATATTATCAAGAATTATTATAATTATGAGTTTTAATATAATTGATTTTTTTTTTTATCAAGAAATTATTTGATTTTTTTTTTTAATAATACCTTTAAGATTGTGTTGATTATCTTCAAGATTGGCAGAAACTAATCGAACACCTTTTGATTTTGCTGAGGGGGAAAGAGAGTTAGTTTCAGGATTTAATGTTGAGTATAGAAGAGGGGGATTTACTTTAATTTTTTTATCTGAATATTCTAGAATTCTTTTTATAAGTATACTATTTATTTTATTATATATGGGAGGATATAGACTAAGATTAATTTTTTATTTAAAATTATCATTTATTTCTTTTATATTTGTTTGAATTCGAGGGACTTTACCTCGTTATCGTTACGATAAATTAATATATTTATCTTGAAAGAGATATTTACCAGTTTCTTTAAATTTTTTATTATTTTTTTTAGGATTAAAAATTTTTTTTAAATAGTTAATATTTTTAGTATAAATTAATAGAATATAAGATTCTTTCTTAAGTTTTCAAAACAAATGCTTTAACAAGCTCATTAATTAATAATTATTTAAAAATTAAATTATCTCAGTATTTATTAATAATTGGGTTAATAATAAAATAAGAGAAATATAATAAAGTTAATAGTTGGCTAGTAAAAATATAAGGTTCTTCTACTGGTCGGGCTCCGGCTCAAGTAAGAAGAATAATAGTAGTAACTATAGATCAAAATAAAAATTGATTTAATGGATAGAATTGGATTCCTTGAATTTTTTTATTAAAAGTTAAAGGTAAAATAATTAAAATTAAAATAGATATAACTAAAGCAATAACTCCTCCTAGTTTATTAGGAATTGATCGTAGAATAGCATATGCAAATAAAAAATATCATTCAGGTTGAATATGAATGGGAGTAACTAAAGGATTGGCAGGTATAAAATTATCAGGATCTCCCAATAAATAAGGATTAGTTAAAGTTAATAATCTTAAAAAAAATAATAAAAAAATAAATCCAATTAAGTCCTTAAAAGTAAAAAAAGGATGAAATGGAATTTTATCTAAATTTCTATTTAATCCTAATGGGTTATTAGAACCAGTTTGGTGTAAAAATAATAAATGAATTATAGTTAATATTATAATAATAAAGGGGAATAGAAAATGGAAAGAATAAAATCGTGTTAAGGTTGCATTATCAATAGCAAATCCCCCTCAAATTCAATTAACTAGTATAGATCCTAAATAAGGAATAGCTGAAAGTAAATTAGTAATTACTGTAGCCCCTCAAAAAGATATTTGTCCTCAAGGTAAGACATAACCTATAAAAGCTGTTGCTATTAAAATAAATAAAATAATAATTCCTACTATTCATGTATATTTTAGATTAAAGGATTCATAATAAATTCCTCGTCCAATATGAAGGTAAATACAAATAAAGAAAAAAGAAGCTCCATTTGCATGAAGAGTACGAATTAATCAGCCGTAATTAACATTACGACAAATATAATTAACTCTGTAAAAAGCTAATTCAATATTAGCTGTATAATATATAGTTAAAAATAATCCTGTAATAATTTGAATAATTAAACATAATGCTAAAAGAGAGCCAAAATTTCATCAAGCTGAAATATTAGACGGAGAAGGTAAATCAATTAATGAGTTATTAATAATTTTAAATAATGGGTGAGTTTTTCGTAATGGGGGAAATTTATTTATCATTAGTAATTAGTAATTGATAGATCGAATAGGACCATAAAAAATATTTGTAATTTTTACAATAGCTACTAAAGTAATAAATAAATAGGTAATTAATATTATTATTAATATATAATTTTGATTATTATATAATTTAGATAAATTAATTTTATTTTCATTATTAAAAAAAATAAAAAAATTTATTATGTTTTTTATTTCGTAGTTAAATGAAAAATTTAGTCAATTTAAATTATTTATATAGTTAAATCTTAAAAATAATGATATAATTAAAAGAAAAAATATAATATTTTTTAGAGAAAAATTTATATTAAATAATTCATTAGAGGCTACTCTAGAAACGTAAATAAATAAAACTAATAAGCCTCCTAAAAATACTAAGAATAAAATATAAGAAAATCAATAAGAGTTAATTAATATTCCTGATAAAAGACAAATAACAAGAGTTTGAATTAAAATTATTAATCCTATAGATAAAGGATGATTTAAAAATAATATAATAATAGAAAATATAATAATTAATAAAGAAAGAAATATTTTTATTATTTCAAAGAATAGTTTATAAAAAATAATAATTTTGGAGATTATAGATAAAGAAGTTCTTTTTCTTTGAAGTTTTTAAAGAAAAATCTTATTTTTGATTTACAAGACCAATGTTTTATTTAAACTATAAAAACTAATGATAATATTAAATATATGATTAATTATTATTATAATATTTATTATTGGTAATGTAATTTTTATTTCTAAGCATAAACATTTATTAATTGTTTTATTAAGATTAGAATTTATTGTTTTAAGAATTTTTTTTTTAATACTTATTTATTTAAATTATATTGAATATGACATATATATATTAATAATTTTTTTATTATTTTCTGTTTGTGAAGGAGCTTTAGGTTTATCAATTTTAGTTTCTATAATTCGGACACATGGAAATGATTATTTTCAAAGATTTAATATATTATAATGATAAAATTTTTAATAATGATAATTTTTATAATTCCTTTATGTTTTTTAAATAATATATTTTGAATGGTTCAAATATTTTTATTATTATTAATATTTATATTTATAAATATAAATATAAATATTATAAATTTTTGTAATCTTTCATATATGATAGGATGTGATATAATTTCTTATGGCTTAATTTTATTAAGAATTTGAATTTGTTTATTGATAATTATAGCAAGAGAAAATTTAAATAAGATAAATTTTTATATTAATTTTTTTATATTTAATATTATTATTTTATTAATTATGTTATACTTAACTTTTAGAGTATTAAATTTATTTATGTTTTATTTATTTTTTGAGGGGAGTTTAATTCCTACGTTAATATTAATTATTGGGTGAGGATATCAACCAGAACGAATTCAAGCAGGAATATATTTATTATTTTATACTTTATTTGCTTCTTTACCAATATTAATAGGAATTTTTTTTATTTTTTATAATTATAATTGTATGATTATATATTTTTTTAAGTTTTATAATATGAATTTTTTTTTATTATATTTATCAATAATTTTAGCTTTTTTAGTTAAAATACCTATATATTTTGTTCATTTATGATTACCAAAAGCTCATGTGGAGGCTCCTGTTTCAGGGTCAATAATTTTAGCTGGAATTATATTGAAATTAGGTGGTTATGGACTTTTTCGAGTTATAATTATTTTTCAAAAAATTAATATAAAATATAGATTAATTTGAGTAATTATTAGATTATTAGGGGGTTTATATATTAGATTAAATTGTTTTTGCCAAGTTGACATGAAATCATTAATTGCTTATTCATCTGTAGCTCATATAAGATTGGTAATTTGTGGGATTATAACTATAAATTATTGAGGTTATTTAGGTTCATATGTAATAATAATTGGACATGGGTTATGTTCTTCAGGGATATTTTGTTTGGCAAATATTAATTACGAACGATTACATAGTCGTAGATTATTTATAAATAAGGGGATGATAAATTTTATGCCTTCAATAAGTTTATGGTGATTTTTAATTATATCATCAAATATAGCAGCTCCTCCATCTATGAATTTAATAGGGGAAATTAGATTAATTAATAGAGTTATTAGATGATCTTATTTAACAATAATTATTCTTATTATGATTTCATTTTTTAGAGCTGGTTATAGATTATACTTATATTCTTATACACAACATGGGAAATATAATATAAGAATTTATAGATTTTATACTGGAGTATCTCGTGAATATTTAATATTAATATTACATTGATTACCATTAAATTTATTAATTTTAAAAATTGATTTTTTTATAATTTGATTTTAATTTAAATAATTTAAGTAAAAATATTGATTTGTGGAATCAAAAATATGAGGTTTCATTTAAAATAAAAAATTTTTCAATTTGTTTTATTAGTTTTTTTTTTTTATTTTTTTTTAGAATAATAAATTTTTTTTTTATGATTTATTTTATTATGGAAAATGTATTTTTTTTTTTAGAGTGAGAAATTATTTCTTTTAATTCTATAAAAATTGTAATATCTATTTTATTGGATTGAATATCATTATTATTTATAATATTTGTAACTATGATTTCATCTTCAGTAATTTATTATAGAAAAAGATATATATCTTCAGAATTAAACTTAAATCGTTTTATTATTTTAGTGTTATTGTTTGTATTTTCTATAATTTTATTAATTATTAGACCTAATATAATTAGAATTTTTTTAGGTTGAGATGGATTGGGCTTAGTTTCTTATTGTTTAGTTATTTATTATCAAAATATTAAGTCTTATAATGCTGGTATATTAACTGCTTTATCAAATCGAATTGGAGATGTAATAATTTTAATAGTATTTTCTTGAATAATAAATTATGGGAGATGAAATTATATTTTTTTTTTAAATTTTATAAATAATGATTTTATAATAAAAATTATTAGTTTTTTATTAATTATTGCTGCTATAACTAAAAGAGCTCAAATTCCTTTTAGATCGTGATTACCTGCTGCTATAGCAGCTCCTACTCCTGTTTCAGCTTTAGTTCATTCTTCAACGCTAGTAACTGCGGGAGTTTATTTATTAATTCGATTTAATATAATATTAGTAGATATAATTTTTTTAAAGTTTTTGTTGTTATTATCGGGTTTAACAATGTTTATAGCGGGAATTTCCGCTAATTATGAGTTTGATTTAAAGAAAATTATTGCTTTATCAACATTAAGACAATTAGGTTTGATAATAAGAATTTTAAGAATAGGAATACCAGATTTAGCTTTTTTTCATTTATTAACTCATGCTATATTTAAGGCTTTATTATTTATATGTGCTGGAGTAGTAATTCATATAATGAATGATATTCAAGATATTCGATATATAGGGGGAATTAGATTTTATATTCCTTTAACAAGTTTATGTTTAAATATTTCAAATTTAGCTTTATGTGGTATTCCATTTTTAGCTGGGTTTTATTCAAAGGACATAATTTTAGAAATAGTAAGAATAAGAAATTTAAATTTAATAATTTTTTTTTTATATTATTTTTCAACAGGATTAACTATATTTTATACTGTTCGTTTATTATTTTATTTAATAGTAAATGATTATAATTTAATAGTTGTTTATAATTTATATGATGAAGATTATGTAATATTAAAAAGAATATTTATGTTATTATTTATAAGTTTAGTTGTAGGTAGATTTTTAAGTTGAATAATTTTTAATTATCCTTATATAATTTATTTACCTATTAATATAAAAATAATAGTTATTTATGTAATATTAATGGGTTTATTTTTAGGGTATTTAATTAGAAATATAAAAATTTATTCAATTAATAAGTTTTTAATGACTTATAATTTAAGAAATTTTCTGTGTTTAATATGATTTATACCAAATCTCTCTACTTATGGATTAAATATTTATTTTTTAAAAATAGGGCAAAGTTTATTAAAGAATATTGATATAGGATGAAGAGAATTATATAGAGGACAAGGTATATTTAATATTATCAAAAATTATTCTGTTTTTTATAATTTTTATCAAATAAATAATTTTAAAATTTATTTATTTAGATTTTTTTTTTGATTAATAATTTTTTATTTAATATTATTATTATTATAAAATTTAAATAGCTTATAATTAGAGCATAATATTGAAGATATTAAGGAGATTGTTAAATCTTTAAATATTTATAAAAAAAATTCTTTTTATTTTTACAATGAAAATGTAATGTTTTAAATAAACTATATAAATAGAAATATTAATAGATATTTTCTACTATATTTTAAGTTAGAAGCTTAATTTTTATATTTCTTTAATTGGAATAAAAATTCATTAATATCATTAACAGTGATATACCTCTATTTGGTTTCAATTAATAAATATGGAGTAAAATACTCTTTCTTTTAAGTCGAAATTAAATGCATGATATTGCTTCATATTTAAGATAAATTGATTTCAATATTTTTTGAATGCAAATCAAATGTTTTAAATAAACTATAATCCTAATTTGTTCAATTTAATATATTTTGATTTCATTCATGGTAAAGTCCAATTAAAAGTATAATTAAAAAAAAAAATCTAATTTTTATTAATGAATAAAAGTTTACTAAATTAAAAGAATAAATTATTGGGAAAATTAAGGCAATTTCTACATCAAAAATTAAAAAAATTACTGTAATTAAAAAAAAATGCAATGAAAATGGAATTCGTGCTGAAGATTTAGGGTCGAATCCACATTCAAATGGGGAATTTTTTTCTCGGTCTATAAATGATTTCTTAGATAAGATAATTGTTAAAAATATAATAATATTAGAAATTAAAATAATTAAAATTGAAATAATAAATAAGAAAATAATTATTTATATTAATTTAAATTAAACTTTTTGATTGGAAATCAAATATACTAAATATATTATATAAATAAATTAATTACCTCATCAGTAAATAGAAATATAAAGGAATAATCAAACTACATCTACAAAATGTCAATATCATGCTGCTGCTTCAAATCCAAAGTGATGTTTATTAGAAAAATGTGCTGATAAATGACGTAAAAAACAAATAAATAAAAAAATTGTTCCAATAATTACATGAAGTCCGTGGAATCCAGTAGCTATAAAAAAAGTTGATCCATAAATTGAATCGGCAATAGTAAATGGAGCTTCAATGTATTCATAAGCTTGAAGAATAGTAAAATAAATTCCTAAGATAATAGTAATAAATAATCCTTGGGTAGTTTGGGAGAAATTATTTTCTATAATTGCATGATGAGCTCAAGTTACTGAAACTCCTGATGTAATTAGAATAATAGTATTTAGAAGGGGAATTTGAAAGGGGTTAAAAGGAATAATTCTAGAAGGAGGTCATATAGCTCCAATATCAATATTAGGGGATAAACTTCTATGAAAAAAAGCTCAAAAAAAAGAAATAAAAAAAAAAATTTCAGAGATAATAAATAAAATTATTCCTCATCGTAATCCTTTCGAAACTAAAATAGTATGACTACCTTGATATGTTCCTTCTCGACAAATATCTCGTCATCATTGATATATAGTTAATAAAATAATTATATAACCTAAAATTATTAAATTTATGTTAAATTCATGAAATCATTTAATTATTCCTGTAACTAATGTTATTACACCAATTGCTCCAGTTAATGGTCAAGGACTATAATCTACTAAGTGAAAAGGGTGGTTGTTATTTATTGACATTAGTTATTAATTAACTTCTCTAGAATATAGTGTTCTTAAAATAGAAATTACATAGGCTTGAATAACTGCAACTGCTGATTCTAAAATTAATAATAAAATTTGTATAAAAATTAAAATAAATAATAAATAAAATGATAAACTATTACTAGTTCTTCTTAGAAGAGTTAATAATAAATGACCGGCAATTATATTAGCAGATAGACGAACAGCTAATGTTCCAGGACGAATAATATTTCTAATTGTTTCAATTATTACTATAAAAGGCATTAAAATTGAAGGAGTTCCTTGCGGGATTATATGGATAAATATATGTTGATAGTTATTAATTCAACCATATAATATAAATCTTAATCATAAAGAAAGAGAAATAGATAAAGAGATAGTAAGATGTCTAGTTCTTGTAAAAATATAGGGAAATAATCCTAAAAAATTATTAAATAAGATAAAAGAAAATAAGGAGATAAAAATAAAAGTTGATCCTTTATTAAGTTTATTATTTCCTAATAATATTTTAAATTCATTGTGAAGTTTGTTAAGAATAAAATTTCAAAAAATAAATTGTCGATTTGGAATAAGTCAAAAAGAGTAAGGAATAAATAATAATCCAATAAATGTTCTAATTCAATTTAACGATAAGTTAAAAATATTAGTAGAAGGATCAAAAATAGAAAATAAATTATTTATCATTTTCAATTTAAATTGTTAAAATTTTTATTAATGAATTTATTATTTAATATATTATTATTATTATTAATAAAAATATAATAGTTTATAATATTAAAAATAATAAAAATTACAATAAATAAAATAAAAGAAAGAATTCAGTTAATTGGTATTATTTGAGGGATAAAAGAATATTACTAGAGTAATAATTTAAATTTGACATATTTATGTTATATTTTAACTAATTCTTTCATTAGAAGTAATTGCTAATTTACTATAAAATGGTTTAAGAGACCAGTACTTGCTTTCAGTCATCTAATGAGGAATAATTATTAATTCAATTAATAAAATTTTTAATTGAAATTCTTTCAATTATAATAGGCATAAATCTGTGATTAGCCCCACAAATTTCTGAACATTGACCAAAAAAAATACCTGGTCGATTAATAAATAAATTAGTTTGATTTAATCGACCAGGATTAGCGTCAATTTTAACCCCTAAAGAGGGGATGGTTCATGAATGAATAACATCTGTAGCGGTAACTATAATTCGAATTTGATTATTTATAGGTAAAATAATTCGATTATCAACATCTAATAATCGAAAATTATTAATATTAGAATTATCATAATTAATTATATAAGAATCGAATTCTACATTATTAAAATCAGAATATTCATAACTTCAATATCATTGATGACCAATTGATTTTAGTGTAATTAAAGGATTATTTAGTTCATCTAATAAATATAATAAGCGTAATGAAGGAAGAGCAATAAAAATTAAAGTAATAGTAGGAATAATAGTTCAAATTAATTCAATTATTTGTCCTTCTAGTAAAAAACGATTAATATATTTGTTAAAAAATAAATTAATTATTAAGTAACCTACTAAAATAGTAATTATAATTAAAATAATTAAAGTATGGTCATGAAAAAAAATAATTTGTTCTATTAAAGGAGAAGCTCTATTTTGAAGATTAAAATTAGATCAAGTAGCCATTTCTAAAAAAAGGATAAACCTTTATTGATGGGGTTTAAATCCATTACATATAATCTGTCATATTAGAAGTTTCTTAAAATAGGAAGTTCATTATATGAATGTTCAGCAGGTGGTAAATTTTGTAATCATTCAATAGAAGAAGGTATATTAAGAGAAAATAAAATAATTCGTTGATTAATAAATGATTCTCAAATAATTATTATTATTATTATAAAAGATAATAAAGAAATATATGATCCAAAAGAAGATAAAATATTTCAAGATATATAATTATCTGGGTAATCAGAATAACGACGAGGTATACCTGCTAACCCTAAAAAATGTTGAGGGAAAAAAGTTAAATTAACTCCAATAAATATAGTAAAAAATTGGATTTTTAAATAATATGAATTTAATGAAAGTCCAGTAAATAAAGGATATCAATGAATAAATCTTCCTATAATAGCAAATACAGCTCCTATAGATAAAACATAATGAAAGTGAGCTACTACATAATAAGTATCATGTAATGTTACATCAATAGATGAATTAGCAAGAATTACACCAGTTAATCCTCCTACTGTAAAAAGAAAAACAAATCCTAATCTTCATAGAATTGATGGACTGTAATTGATTTGTGTTCCATGGAAAGTAGCTAATCAACTAAAAATTTTAATACCTGTAGGAACTGCAATAATTATTGTTGCTGAAGTAAAATAAGCTCGAGTATCCGTATCTATTCCTACAGTAAATATATGATGAGCTCAAACAATAAATCCTAATAAACCAATTGCTATTATTGCATAAATTATTCCTAAACATCCAAATGTTTCTTTTTTCCCTCTTTCTTGGGAAATAATATGAGAAATTATTCCAAATCCAGGTAAAATTAAAATGTAAACTTCTGGGTGCCCAAAAAATCAAAATAAATGTTGGTATAAAATAGGATCTCCTCCCCCAGCAGGATCAAAAAAAGAAGTATTTAAATTTCGATCTGTTAATAATATAGTAATAGCTCCAGCTAAAACTGGTAAGGAAAGAAGTAATAATAAAGCTGTAATTCCAACAGCTCAAACAAATAAAGGTATTTGATCAAATGATATATTATTAATACGTATATTAATAATTGTTGTGATGAAATTAATTGCTCCTAAAATTGATGAGATACCTGCTAAATGTAAAGAAAAAATAACTAAATCTACTGATCTTCTTCCATGTGCAATGTTAGAAGAGAGAGGGGGGTAAACAGTTCAACCAGTTCCAGCTCCATTTTCTACAATTATTCTTGAAATTAAAAGAGTTAATGAAGGAGGTAATAATCAAAATCTTATATTATTTATTCGGGGGAAAGCTATGTCAGGGGCTCCCAATATTAAAGGAATTAATCAATTTCCAAATCCTCCAATTATAATAGGTATAACTATAAAAAAAATTATAATAAAAGCGTGAGCTGTAACAATAGTATTATAAATTTGATCATCTCCAATTAATGAACCTGGTGTTCCTAATTCAGTTCGAATTAATAAACTAAGAGAAGTTCCTAATATACTTGCTCAAATACCAAAAATAAAATATAATGTTCCAATATCTTTATGATTTGTTGAATAAAGTCATTTTCGCTAATAAAATGGCTGAATTATAAGCGATAAATTGTAAATTTATTTATGAGAAAAATCTCTTTTATTAAGCTTTATAGTCAATTATGATATAAAATTGCAAATTTTAAGGAGTATAATAATAAATTACTAAGGCTTAAAGAATTTCTTTTTTTATAATTTTGAAGATTATTAGTTTATTATAACTTAAAACCTTATAGATAGACAAAAGTTCTAATAATTATACCTAATAATGAAATTATTCTAGAAAAATTAATAATTAATATTGAATTATTTTTTAAATAAAATTTAAATCATTTTAATTTTAAATAATTAAATGTAATTGAAGAATAAATAATTCGAATATATAAAAATAATATAATTAATCTTATTATAATAAAAATAAATGTAATTATAAAAAAATTATTTGTGATTAAAAAATTAATAGTAATTCATTTAGGAAAAAATCCTAAGAATGGAGGTAATCCTCCTAATGATAAAAAATTAATTAATAAAGAAATTTTAATAATAGGATTTATATTAATGATAAATAATTGATTTAAAAAATAAGTATTTATTAAATTGAATATAAAACATATAATTCTAATTAAAAAGGAATATATAATTAAATAAAATATTCATAAATTTTCTCTAATTATTAAAGCAGCTAATATTCAACCTAAATTATTAATTGAAGAAAAAGATATTAATTTACGTAAAGAAGTTTGATTAATACCCCCTAGAACACCAATAATAACATTAATAATTATAATTATTATTAAAAAATTATTATTTATATAATAGGAAAGTAAAATTATAGGGGAAATTTTTTGTCAAGTTATTAATATAAAACAATTAATTCAGGATAAACCTTCAACAATATTGGGGAATCAAAAGTGAAATGGGGCAGATCCTATTTTTATTAATAATGAAGAATCAATTATAATTGAAATTAAATTATTAATTTCAAAATTTTTTAATAAAATTATTTTAATTAGAATAGAAAACAAAAAATTAATAGAAGCAATAGCTTGTGTTAAAAAATATTTTAGTGCTGCTTCAGAAGATAAAAGATTTTTATACCTAGAAATTAGGGGGATAAATCTAAGTAAATTAATTTCAAGTCCAATCCAACACCCTAATCAAGAATTAGAAGAAATTGAAATTAAAGTTCTAAAAATTAAAATAAAATAAAAAAATATTTTATTTGAATTAATATTTAAAAAAATTTAAAATGGGGGAATTAAATTAAATTAAAAATTTAATATAATTTATTTATATTTATATATTTTAGTGTAGGGGCACAATAATTTTTGATATTATTAGATATAGTTAAATTCTATAAAATATAATAAAGGTAGAATTCTACTTAATTTATCCTATCAGAATAATCCTTTAATCAGGCACTTTATTTTTAAAAAAAAGGGATTTCCTTTATATTTGGGGTATGAACCCAAAAGCTTATTTTAGCTTATTTTTAA